GCTAGTGTAGCTTAATTAAAGCATAACACTGAAGATGTTAAGATGAGCCCTAGAAAGCTCCACAGGCACAAAGGCTTGGTCCTGACTTTATTATCAACTTTAGCTAAACTTACACATGCAAGTATCCGCACCCCCGTGAGAATGCCCCACAGTTCCCTGCCCGGGAACAAGGAGCTGGTATCAGGCACATTCCATTTAGCCCATGACACCTTGCTTAGCCACACCCTCAAGGGAACTCAGCAGTGATAGACATTAAGCTATGAGTGAAAACTCGACTTAGTCAAAGCTAAGAGGGCCGGTAAAACTCGTGCCAGCCACCGCGGTTATACGAGAGACCCAAGTTGATAGACATCGGCGTAAAGAGTGGTTAAGACAAATTAAAGACTAAAGCCGAAGCCCCTCAGAGCTGTTATACGCACCCGAGAGCAAGAAGTTCAATCACGAAAGTGGCTTTACCCCCCCCCCCCCTGAACCCACGAAAGCTATGATACAAACTGGGATTAGATACCCCACTATGCTTAGCCCTAAACATTGATAGTACACTACACACACTATCCGCCCGGGTACTACGAGCACCAGCTTGAAACCCAAAGGACTTGGCGGTGCTTTAGATCCACCTAGAGGAGCCTGTTCTAGAACCGATAACCCCCGTTCAACCTCACCCTTCCTTGTTCTCCCCGCCTATATACCGCCGTCGTCAGCTTACCCTGTGAAGGACTCATAGTAAGCAAAATTGGCACAGCCCAAAACGTCAGGTCGAGGTGTAGCGTATGGAGGGGGAAGAAATGGGCTACATTCCCTAATACAGAGAATACGAACGACACACTGAAATGTGTGTCTGAAGGAGGATTTAGCAGTAAGCAGGAAATAGAGTGTTCCGCTGAAATCGGCCCTGAAGCGCGCACACACCGCCCGTCACTCTCCCCAAGCCCCATGAACTTAATTAACTAAAACCTTACTATCGCGAAGGGGAGGCAAGTCGTAACATGGTAAGTGTACCGGAAGGTGCACTTGGAAAAATCAGAGCATAGCTAAGACAGAAAAGCATCTCCCTTACACTGAGAAGTCACCCGTGCAAATCGGGTTGCCCTGACGCCAAACAGCTAGCCCCCTCAACCAAAATTAACAAATCACCATCAATATCCCCAAATACACCACCCCGTGATAAACAAACCATTTTACCCCCTTAGTATGGGCGACAGAAAAGGGGCCCGAGGAGCAATAGAGAAAGTACCGCAAGGGAACGCTGAAAGAGAAATGAAATAACCCAGATAAAGCCTAGAAAAGCAGAGATTATATCTCGTACCTTTTGCATCATGATTTAGCCAGTAAAACTCAAGCAAAGAGCACTTTAGTTTGATTCCCCGAAACTAGGTGAGCTACTCCAAGACAGCCTAATATAGGGCGACCCCGTCTCTGTTGCAAAAGAGTGGGAAGAGCTTTGAGTAGAGGTGACAGACCTACCGAACCTAGTTATAGCTGGTTGCCTGAGAATTGGATAGAAGTTCAGCCTCCCGGCTTCTCTCTTCACCCTCCCCCATATATTTATCCTTTCTGATACTTAGAGAAACCGCGAGAGTTAGTCAAAGGGGGTACAGCCCCTTTGAAACAAGACACAACTTTCCCAGGAGGGTAAAGATCATAATAAATTAAGGTAAAATGTTCTGGTGGGCCTAAAAGCAGCCATCCCTATAGAAAGCGTTAAAGCTCAGACATACCACTTACCCTTTCATCCTGATAATTTTATCTTAACCCCCTAACCCTACCAGGCCGTCCCCTGCCAACAGGGGAGCGACTATGCTAATATGAGTAATAAGAGAACCCCGCTTCTCTCCTTGCACACGTGTAATTCGGAGTGGACTCCCCGCCGAATCTTAACGGCCCCAAACAAAGAGGGCACTGAATAACAGACCAGATAACCAGAAAAACATCCAATAATTAACCGTTAACCCCACACTGGTGTGCCTTTAAGGAAAGACTAAAAGAAAAAGAAGGAACTCGGCAAACACATAAAGCCTCGCCTGTTTACCAAAAACATCGCCTCTTGCAAAACTAAAGAATAAGAGGTCCCGCCTGCCCTGTGACTATAAGTTTAACGGCCGCGGTATTTTGACCGTGCGAAGGTAGCGCAATCACTTGTCTTTTAAATGAAGACCTGTATGAATGGCACCACGAGGGCTTAGCTGTCTCCTTTTTCAAGTCAATGAAATTGATCTCCCCGTGCAGAAGCGGGGATATACACATAAGACGAGAAGACCCTATGGAGCTTTAGACGCTAGGACAGATCATGTTAAACACCCCTAAATAAAGGGCTAAACCAAATGAGTCCTGTTCTCCTGTCTTTGGTTGGGGCGACCGCGGGGAAACATAAAACCCCCACGTGGAATGGGAACACCCCCTCCTACAGCTGAGAGCTCCCGCTCTAGCAAACAGAAATTCTGACCATCAAGATCCGGCAACGCCGATCAACGGACCGAGTTACCCTAGGGATAACAGCGCAATCCCCTTTTAGAGCCCATATCGACAAGGGGGTTTACGACCTCGATGTTGGATCAGGACATCCTAATGGTGCAGCCGCTATTAAGGGTTCGTTTGTTCAACGATTAAAGTCCTACGTGATCTGAGTTCAGACCGGAGAAATCCAGGTCAGTTTCTATCTATGCTACGACCTTTTCTAGTACGAAAGGACCGAAAAGGAGAGGCCCATACTTAAAGTATGCCTCACCCCCACCTAATGAAGACAACTAAAATAGGCAAAAGGGCGTGCCCCTGTGCCTGAGAAAATGGCATGTTAGGGTGGCAGAGCCCGGTTACTGCAAAAGACCTAAGCCCTTTCCACAGAGGTTCAAGTCCTCTCCTTAACTATGATTTCAACACTCATCACCTACATCATTAACCCCTTAGCCTTTATCGTGCCCGTTCTCCTAGCCGTTGCCTTCCTAACCCTGCTTGAACGAAAAGTACTCGGCTATATACAACTACGAAAAGGCCCTAATATTGTTGGACCTTATGGTCTACTCCAGCCCATTGCCGACGGTGTAAAACTATTTATCAAAGAACCAGTACGGCCCTCAACCGCCTCCCCTGTCCTATTTCTTCTAACCCCTATACTAGCCCTCACCTTAGCCCTGACTTTATGAGCCCCCCTTCCGATACCCTACCCTGTAGCAGACCTTAACTTAGGTATTTTATTTATTTTAGCTTTATCTAGTTTGGCCGTATACTCCATTTTAGGATCCGGGTGAGCATCAAATTCAAAATATGCCCTTATCGGTGCTCTCCGGGCCGTTGCCCAAACCGTCTCGTATGAAGTCAGCCTAGGGCTCATTCTTCTAAACGCAATCATTTTCACAGGGGGCTTTACATTACAAACCTTTAATGTTGCCCAAGAAAGTGTCTGATTAATTTTACCAGCTTGACCCTTAGCCGCAATGTGATATATCTCAACCTTGGCAGAAACCAACCGAGCCCCTTTTGACCTAACCGAGGGCGAATCAGAATTAGTCTCAGGCTTTAACGTAGAATATGCAGGGGGACCCTTCGCCCTGTTTTTCCTCGCAGAATACGCCAATATTCTACTTATAAATACCCTTTCTGCCACTCTATTTTTAGGAGCTTCTCACATCCCGACAATTCCAGAGCTCACTGCCTTTAATTTAATAACTAAAGCAGCCCTGCTTTCAGTCGTCTTCCTGTGAGTTCGGGCTTCCTACCCTCGATTCCGGTACGATCAACTCATGCACCTTATTTGAAAAAACTTTCTCCCACTTACCCTAGCCCTGGTTATTTGACACCTCGCCCTTCCCATCGCATTAGCAGGTCTTCCCCCTCAACTATAATCAAGGAGCTGTGCCTGAATTCAAAGGGCCACTTTGATAGAGTGAACCATGGGGGTTAAAGTCCCCCCGGCTCCTTAGAAAGAAGGGTCTCGAACCCTACCTGGAGAGATCAAAACTCTCAGTGCTTCCACTACACCACTTCCTAGTAATGTCAGCTAATTAAGCTTTCGGGCCCATACCCCGCACATGTTGGTTAAACTCCTTCCATTACTAATGAACCCGTACATCTTAGCCACCCTGCTATTTGGACTAGGCCTAGGAACCACAATTACATTCGCAAGCTCACACTGACTGCTCGCCTGGATGGGCCTTGAAATGAATACTCTTGCTATCATTCCCTTAATAGCACAACATCATCACCCCCGAGCAATTGAAGCAACCATTAAATATTTCCTAACCCAAGCTACTGCTGCTGCCATGTTACTCTTTGCAAGTACCACTAATGCTTGAATTACCGGACAATGAGATATTCAACAAATATCACATCCCCTTCCCGTCACTATAATTACCCTAGCACTAGCCCTCAAAATCGGCCTCGCCCCAACTCACACCTGACTCCCAGAAGTCCTCCAAGGCCTGGACCTCACCACCGGCCTCATTCTCTCCACATGACAAAAACTTGCACCCTTTGCCCTCCTACTACAAATTCAACCTTCTAATTCAACCATTTTAATTATGTTAGGGCTAGCTTCAACCCTTGTTGGAGGTTGAGGAGGCCTAAACCAAACCCAGCTACGAAAAATTCTTGCTTACTCCTCAATTGCTCACCTTGGCTGGATAATTTTAGTTCTACAATTCTCCCCCTCCCTCACCCTTCTTGCCCTTCTTACGTATATTATCATAACATTCTCAACATTTCTCGTCTTCAAACTAAATAAATCAACTAATATCAATACCCTCGCTACCTCCTGAGCGAAAGCCCCGGCACTTACCTCCTTAGCCCCCCTCCTTCTTCTCTCCTTAGGAGGATTACCCCCCTTAACCGGCTTTATACCAAAATGATTTATTCTCCAAGAACTGGCCAAACAAGACCTTGCCCCCGCAGCCACCCTAGCGGCCTTAACCGCTCTTCTCAGCCTATACTTCTATTTACGACTTTCATACGCAATAACACTAACCATATCCCCTAATAATTTAGCCGGAACTACCCCCTGACGCCTCCCCTCCTCACAACTCACTCTCCCCTTAGCCGTTTCTACCGTAGCCGCCCTCTCTCTCCTACCCCTGGCCCCCGCCGCAATAGCTCTGCTAGCCCTTTAAGGGACTTAGGATAACCAAGACCAAGAGCCTTCAAAGCCCTAAGCGGGAGTGAGAATCTTCCAGTCCCTGATAAGACCTGCAGGACACTAACCCACATCTCCTGTATGCAAAACAGATACTTTAATTAAGCTAAGGCCTTTCTAGATGGGCAGGCCTCGATCCTACTAAATCTTAGTTAACAGCTAAGTGCCCACACCAGAAGGCAGCCATCTACCTTTCCCCCGCCTGACGGGGGCCAAAGGCGGGGGAAAGCCCCGGCAGGATATTGGCCTGCTTCTCCAGATTTGCAATCTGGTATGTTACACCCCAAGGCTTGGTAAGAAGAGGAATCAAACCTCTGTCTATGGGGCTACAATCCACCGCTTAAAACTCAGCCATCCTACCTGTGGCAATTACACGTTGATTTTTCTCGACCAATCACAAAGACATCGGCACCCTCTATCTAGTATTTGGTGCATGGGCCGGAATAGTAGGCACAGCCTTAAGCTTGCTCATTCGAGCCGAGCTCAGCCAACCAGGCGCTCTCCTCGGAGACGACCAGATTTATAACGTAATTGTTACAGCACATGCATTTGTAATAATTTTCTTTATAGTAATACCAATTATGATTGGAGGATTCGGAAACTGACTTATCCCTTTGATAATTGGCGCCCCCGACATGGCTTTCCCACGAATAAACAACATGAGCTTCTGACTTCTTCCCCCTTCCTTCCTACTGCTTCTTTCTTCTTCTGGGGTAGAGGCAGGGGCCGGCACCGGATGAACGGTTTACCCCCCTCTTGCTGGTAATTTAGCCCACGCAGGGGCCTCCGTCGATCTAACAATCTTTTCTTTACATCTAGCAGGCATTTCCTCAATTCTTGGTGCAATTAATTTTATTACAACAATTATTAATATGAAACCCCCTGCTATTTCCCAATACCAAACACCCCTATTCGTGTGATCCGTACTAATCACGGCCGTCCTTCTCCTTCTTTCCCTCCCCGTCCTTGCTGCTGGCATCACTATGCTTCTTACAGACCGAAATCTTAATACCACCTTCTTCGACCCGGCAGGAGGAGGAGATCCCATCCTTTACCAACATCTCTTTTGATTCTTCGGCCATCCAGAGGTTTATATTTTGATTCTCCCAGGGTTTGGTATAATCTCCCATATCGTTGCCTACTACGCCGGCAAAAAAGAACCTTTCGGTTATATAGGAATAGTCTGAGCTATGATGGCTATCGGCCTCCTAGGCTTTATTGTATGAGCCCATCATATGTTTACGGTCGGAATGGACGTAGACACTCGTGCATATTTCACCTCCGCCACCATGATTATTGCGATTCCCACCGGCGTTAAAGTCTTTAGCTGACTCGCCACCCTCCACGGAGGCTCTATTAAATGAGAAGCCCCCCTCCTTTGAGCTCTCGGATTTATTTTCCTTTTTACAGTAGGCGGACTTACGGGCATCATCTTAGCCAACTCCTCCTTAGACATTGTTCTCCACGACACATACTACGTAGTCGCCCACTTCCACTATGTCCTCTCAATAGGAGCCGTATTTGCCATTATTGCTGCTTTCGTACACTGATTCCCCTTATTTTCAGGCTATACCCTTCATAGCGTTTGAACAAAAGTCCACTTTGGAATTATGTTCGTCGGAGTCAACCTCACCTTCTTCCCCCAACATTTCCTTGGCCTGGCTGGAATGCCCCGTCGCTATTCAGACTACCCAGATGCCTACACCCTGTGAAATACAGTTTCCTCTTTTGGCTCCTTAATTTCCCTTGTAGCAGTAATTATTTTCTTATTTATTATCTGAGAAGCATTTGCCGCCAAACGAGAAGTATTATCCGTAGAGCTAACCACAACCAATGTTGAATGACTATACGGCTGCCCTCCTCCTTATCACACATTCGAAGAGCCTGCTTTCGTCCAAGTTCAACTAGGCCAACGAGAAAGGGAGGAATTGAACCCCCGTAAATTGGTTTCAAGCCAATTACATAACCACTCTGCCACTTTCTTCATAAGACACTAGTAAAATAGATATTACACTGCCTTGTCAAGGCAGAATTGTGGGTTAAAACCCCGCGTGTCTTGATAATTAATGGCACATCCCTCACAGCTAGGATTTCAAGATGCAGCTTCACCTGTTATAGAAGAACTTCTTCATTTCCACGACCACGCCTTAATAATCGTTTTCCTAATCAGCACACTAGTACTTTACATTATTGTGGCTATGGTCTCCACCAAACTTACTAATAAATATATTTTAGATTCCCAAGAAATCGAAATTATCTGAACCGTCCTCCCAGCAGTTATTCTTATCTTAATTGCACTACCCTCTCTCCGCATCTTATACCTTATAGACGAAATTAATGACCCCCACCTCACAATTAAAGCCATGGGCCATCAATGATACTGAAGCTACGAATACACCGACTATGAAGACCTCGGATTTGATTCTTACATAATTCCCACACAAGACCTAGCCCCCGGCCAATTCCGTCTCCTAGAAGCAGACCATCGAATGGTAATTCCCGTTGAGTCCCCTATCCGAATTCTAATTTCTGCCGAAGACGTACTTCACTCCTGAGCAGTCCCTGCCCTTGGTGTAAAAATAGACGCAGTCCCTGGACGCCTAAACCAAACAGCCTTTATTGCCTCCCGACCTGGGGTCTTCTATGGGCAATGCTCTGAAATTTGCGGTGCTAACCACAGCTTTATGCCCATCGTAGTTGAAGCAGTTCCTTTAGAACACTTTGAAAACTGATCCTCTCTAATACTTGAAGACGCCTCGTCAAGAAGCTATCTAGGGCATAGCGTTAGCCTTTTAAGCTAAAGATAGGTGCCTCCCAACCACCCTTAACGACATGCCCCAACTCAACCCCTCGCCCTGGTTTGCTATTCTAGTCTTCTCATGACTAATTCTACTAACTGTGGTTCCCCCTAAAGTTATAGCCCACACCTTCCTAAATGAGCCTAACCCTCAAAGCGCAAAAGCCCCTAAAACAGAATCCTGAACCTGACCATGACACTAAGCTTTTTTGACCAGTTTATAAGCCCCACCTTACTAGGCATTCCTTTAATAGCCCTAGCTCTTACCCTCCCCTGACTTCTCTTCCCCACCCCTACTGATCGATGATTAAATAACCGACTCCTTACCCTTCAAAATTGATTTATTAATCGATTTACACAACAACTTTTTATACCATTAAGCCTAGGGGGACATAAATGAGCCGTTCTCCTAACCTCTCTTATGTTATTCCTTATCACTCTAAATATGCTTGGCCTTCTCCCCTACACCTTTACACCCACCACCCAACTATCCCTTAATCTGGGCCTTGCCGTCCCCCTCTGATTGGCCACTCTTATTCTAGGAATGCGAAATCAACCCACCCTTGCCCTCGGCCATCTTCTGCCAGAAGGAACCCCTACCCTTCTAATCCCCGTGTTAATTATCATCGAAACAATTAGCCTGTTTATTCGACCTATCGCCCTAGGAGTTCGGTTAACAGCCAACCTTACAGCAGGCCACCTTTTAATTCAACTAATTGCTACAGGAGCTTTCGTTCTTCTGCCCTTAATGCCTACAGTAGCAATCCTCACAACAATTCTACTGTTCTTATTAACCCTTTTAGAAGTCGCCGTAGCTATAATTCAAGCCTACGTCTTTGTGCTTCTTCTAAGTCTTTACCTCCAAGAAAACGTCTAATGGCCCATCAAGCACACGCATACCACATAGTAGACCCCAGCCCCTGACCGTTAACAGGCGCAATCGCCGCCCTCTTAATAACGTCAGGCCTTGCAATCTGATTCCACTTTCACTCCACAACCCTAATAACCCTCGGATTAGTCCTCCTCCTTCTCACAATGTATCAATGATGACGAGATATTATCCGAGAAGGCACATTCCAGGGGCATCATACACCCCCCGTCCAAAAAGGGCTCCGATACGGTATAATTCTCTTTATTACCTCTGAAGTTTTCTTTTTCCTAGGATTCTTCTGAGCCTTTTATCACTCAAGCCTCGCACCCACGCCTGAACTAGGAAGCTGCTGACCCCCCGCAGGGATTACCCCTTTAGACCCCTTCGAAGTCCCCCTACTCAATACAGCTGTATTATTAGCCTCCGGTGTTACAGTGACCTGAGCCCACCATAGCATTATAGAAGGCAACCGAAAACAAACAATTCAATCCCTGGCCCTTACGATTCTTCTTGGCTTTTACTTCACTTTCCTTCAAGCTATAGAGTATTATGAGGCCCCCTTTACAATTGCAGACGGGGTATACGGCTCTACATTTTTCGTAGCAACCGGCTTCCACGGACTTCACGTTATTATTGGCTCCGTCTTCTTAGCCGTCTGCCTACTTCGTCAAATTCAATACCATTTTACGTCAGACCACCACTTCGGATTTGAAGCAGCTGCCTGATACTGACACTTTGTAGACGTTGTCTGATTATTCCTGTATATCTCCATCTACTGATGAGGGTCTTAGTCTTTCTAGTATTAAACAAGTATAAGTGACTTCCAATCACCCGGTCTTGGTTAGAGTCCAAGGAAAGATAATGAATTTAGTCACAACAGTAATTACCATCGCTATTGTCCTCTCCACTATCTTAGCCCTCGTCTCTTTCTGACTCCCTCAAATTACCCCCGACCACGAAAAACTCTCCCCCTACGAGTGCGGCTTTGACCCCCTGGGGTCCGCCCGCTTGCCCTTCTCCCTTCGGTTTTTCCTCGTCGCCATTCTCTTCCTTCTCTTTGACTTAGAAATTGCCCTCCTCTTGCCCCTCCCTTGAGGAGATCAGCTACCTTTCCCCTTACTCACCTTTCTCTGAGCCACAGCCGTTTTAATTCTACTAACCCTTGGCCTGGTCTACGAATGAACACAAGGAGGCCTAGAGTGGGCCGAATAGGTGATTAGTCTTAAATAAAACATTTGATTTCGGCTCAAAAACTTGCGGTTAAAGTCCACAATCGCCTAATGTCCCCAGTCCACTTCGCTTTTTCATCAGCCTTTATACTAGGCCTAACAGGCCTGGCATTTCATCGAACCCACCTTCTCTCCGCCCTCCTTTGTCTAGAAGGAATAATACTTTCTCTATTTATTGCCCTCTCCTTATGGACACTACAACTAGATTCCACAAACTTCTCAGCCTCCCCCATACTCCTCCTCGCATTCTCAGCCTGTGAAGCAAGCGCCGGCCTTGCACTATTAGTAGCCACCGCCCGTACCCACGGAACAGATCGTCTACAAAGCCTAAACCTCCTACAATGCTAAAAATCCTTATCCCAACTCTTATGCTCATTCCAACAGTATGAATAACCTCCCCCAAATGACTATGGCCTACAGCCCTTCTTCATAGCCTAGTTATTGCACTAGCCAGCCTCACCTGATTAAAAAATTTAGCAGAGACAGGCTGAACCTCCCTTAACCTTTACATAGCAACAGACCCTCTTTCCACCCCCCTTTTAGTCCTTACCTGCTGACTTCTCCCTCTTATAATTCTTGCAAGCCAAAACCACACAGCCCTTGAGCCCCTTAACCGACAACGAATATATATTACACTCTTAACATCCCTTCAAATCTTCCTAATTCTGGCCTTTAGCGCTACCGAAATTATCATGTTTTACGTCATATTTGAAGCCACTCTTATCCCCACCCTAATCATTATTACCCGCTGAGGTAACCAAACGGAACGACTTAATGCAGGTACCTACTTCCTATTTTATACCTTAGCAGGCTCCCTCCCTCTGTTAGTCGCCCTCCTCCTCTTACAAAATAGTACAGGAACCCTCTCCCTTCTAACCCTCCAATACTCAGGCCCTATCCCCCTTACAACCTACGCTGATAAATTATGATGAGCAGGCTGTCTCTTAGCCTTCCTTGTAAAAATACCACTATATGGCGTACACCTTTGACTCCCTAAAGCCCACGTCGAAGCCCCCGTTGCCGGTTCTATAATCCTTGCCGCTGTCCTCCTAAAACTAGGAGGTTACGGCATAATACGAATACTAGTTATGCTCGACCCACTTACCAAAGAACTAAGCTACCCCTTTATTATTTTTGCCCTCTGAGGCGTTATTATGACGGGTTCAATTTGCTTACGCCAAACAGACCTAAAATCTCTTATCGCTTACTCATCAGTAAGCCACATGGGCCTTGTCGTAGGGGGTATCCTAATCCAAACACCCTGGGGCTTTACCGGGGCAATTATTCTTATGATTGCACACGGTCTAACCTCTTCCGCCCTCTTCTGCCTAGCAAACACCAATTATGAGCGCACACATAGCCGAACCTTAGTCCTTACACGAGGCCTACAAATAGTTCTCCCCTTAATAACAACATGATGGTTCATTGCCAGTCTCGCCAACCTCGCACTTCCCCCACTCCCCAACCTTATAGGAGAACTAATAATTATTACCTCCTTATTCAACTGATCCTGATGGACTCTCGCTCTAACAGGGGCCGGGACCTTAATTACCGCAAGCTACTCCCTTTACATGTTCCTCATATCCCAGCGAGGCCCCCTCCCCGCACACATTACGGCCCTCGACCCCTCCTACTCTCGAGAACATTTATTAATAGCCCTTCACCTCCTCCCCCTAATCCTTCTCATCCTTAAACCTGAGCTGATCTGAGGCTGAGCCGCTTGTAGATATAGTTTAACAAAAACATTAGATTGTGATTCTAAAACAGGGGTTAGAATCCCCTTATCCACCGAGAGAGGCTCGCTAGCAACGAAGACTGCTAATCTCCGCCACCTTGGTTGAACCCCAGGGCTCACTCGCCCCCCCCCCGCTCCTAAAGGATAACAGCTCATCCATTGGTCTTAGGAACCAAAAACTCTTGGTGCAAATCCAAGTAGCAGCTATGCACCCCACCCCTCTCATAATAACTACAAGTTTAATACTTATCTTTACACTTTTAGCATACCCTCTTCTCACGACCCTCTCCCCCCGACCTTTAGAAGACAACTGAGCCTTGACACAAGTTAAGACTGCAGTAAAACTAGCTTTCTTCATCAGCCTTCTTCCCCTCTCCTTATTCCTTAACGAAGGAGCAGAAATAATTATTACCAGCTGAAACTGAATAAATACCACAATATTTGATGTAAATATTAGTTTCAAATTTGATCACTACTCAATTATTTTTACCCCCATTGCCCTTTACGTAACCTGATCTATCCTCGAATTCGCATCCTGGTATATGCACGCAGACCCTTATGTAAACCGATTTTTTAAATACCTTCTTGTTTTCCTCATCGCCATAATTATTCTCGTCACAGCCAACAACATATTTCAAATTTTCATCGGATGAGAAGGTGTTGGCATTATGTCCTTCCTTCTCATTGGCTGATGATACGCACGGGCAGACGCAAACACCGCTGCCCTTCAAGCGGTGGTGTATAACCGAGTCGGTGATATCGGCCTGATCTTTACCATAGCATGAATAGCAATAAATCTTAACTCCTGAGAACTGCAGCAAGTTTTTGCTGCAGCTAAAACCTTTGATATAACCTTCCCCCTTCTAGGGCTCATTATTGCCGCCACTGGTAAATCCGCCCAATTTGGCCTACATCCCTGACTCCCCTCAGCGATAGAAGGTCCCACGCCGGTCTCTGCCCTACTACACTCAAGCACGATGGTTGTTGCAGGAATTTTTCTCCTGGTTCGGATAAGCCCTTTAATAGAAAATAACCCGACCGCCCTTACTATTTGCCTATGCTTAGGGGCCCTCACCACCCTATTTACCGCCACTTGTGCCCTCACCCAAAATGATATTAAAAAAATTGTTGCTTTCTCTACATCCAGCCAGCTAGGCCTAATAATAGTTACCATCGGACTAAACCAGCCCCAACTTGCCTTCCTTCATATCTGCACTCATGCCTTCTTCAAAGCAATACTTTTCCTCTGCTCCGGCTCTATTATCCACAGCCTAAATGATGAACAAGATATCCGAAAAATAGGAGGCATACATCACCTCACGCCCTTCACCTCCTCCTGCCTTACTATTGGCAGCCTAGCCCTAACGGGCACTCCTTTCCTAGCGGGGTTCTTCTCTAAAGACGCTATTATTGAAGCCCTTAACACATCCTATCTTAACGCCTGAGCCCTTGCCTTAACCCTTCTTGCCACCTCTTTCACAGCCATTTATAGCCTCCGAGTTGTCTTCTACGTCTCTATGGGTCACCCCCGCTTCAACTCTTTCTCCCCCATTAATGAAAATAACCCCGCAGTAATTAAACCCATCAAACGACTAGCCTGAGGAAGCATTATCGCCGGCCTCCTAATTACCTCAAGTATTGTCCCCTTAAAAACACCCATTATGACGATACCTCCTGTGCTTAAACTAGCCGCCCTGCTTGTCACCATTATTGGCCTTCTTACCGCTCTAGAGTTAGCCTCCCTGACAAGCAAACAATATAAACCCACCCCCCTACTTAAACCCCACCATTTCTCCAATATATTAGGCTTCTTCCCATCCATTGTCCACCGATTCATCCCTAAACTAGGCCTCGCCCTAGCCCAAACAGCCGCCACCCAAATAATCGATCAAGCCTGATTAGAAAAAGTCGGCCCAAAAGCCGTAGCCTCTTCCACTCTCCCCCTAATTACAACAACAAGCAATGCCCAACAAGGTATGATCAAAACCTACCTTACCCTCTTCCTCCTTACCTTGGTCCTCACTACACTTATTTTTATTTACTAAACTGCCCGAAGCGCCCCTCGACTTAAGCCCCGCGTTAACTCTAATACCACAAATAAAGTAAGAAGTAATACTCACGCACTAATAACCAATATCCCTCCCCCTAACGAATATATTAATGCAACTCCCCCAGTATCCCCCCGGGACACAGAAAATTCTCCTAATTCGTCCGCTGATATTCATGAACCCTCATATCACCCTGCCCAAAATAGCCCGGAAGCTAAAACCACACCCACCACATATATCGCCGTATCCACCGCAACAGGTCGACTCCCTCAACTCTCAGGATAGGGCTCAGCAGCAAGTGCCGCCGAATACGCAAATACAACTAACATTCCGCCTAAGTAAATTAAAAATAAGACCAAGGACAAAAAAGGGCCCCCATGCCCCACCAGTACACCACACCCCATGCCTGCTACTACTACTAACCCTAAGGCAGCAAAGTAGGGAGAAGGGTTAGAAGCAACCGCAACCAACCCTAATACTAAACCAAACAAAAATAGCGCTATAATATAGGTCATAATTCCCGCCCGGATTTTAACCAGGACTAATGGTCTGAAAAACCACCGTTGTAATTCAACTACACGAACCACTAATGGCAGCTCTTCGGAAAACCCATCCCCTTCTAAAAATTGTTAACGGAGCACTAATTGACCTCCCTACCCCCTCTAATATTTCGGCCTGATGAACTTTTGGCTCTCTCCTGGGCTTATGTTTAGTTACCCAAATCCTCACAGGCCTTTTCCTCGCCATACATTATACCTCAGATATTGCCACAGCCTTCTCTTCCGTCGCCCATATCTGCCGAGATGTAAACTATGGCTGATTAATTCGAAACATCCACGCTAACGGCGCCTCTTTCTTCTTCATCTGTATTTATTTGCACATCGGCCGAGGCCTTTATTACGGCTCGTACCTTAGTAAAGAAACATGAAATGTAGGGGTAGTACTCCTACTTCTAGTGATAATAACTGCTTTCGTAGGTTACGTTCTCCCCTGAGGTCAGATATCCTTCTGAGGGGCCACCGTCATTACTAATCTCTTATCTGCTGTCCCCTATGTGGGCAACACCCTTGTTCAATGAATCTGGGGTGGCTTCTCCGTAGACAACGCCACCCTCACCCGCTTCTTTGCCTTCCACTTCCTCTTCCCCTTTCTTATTGCCGGCGCAACCATTATTCACCTATTTTTCCTCCACACAACAGGCTCAAATAACCCCCTCGGCCTAAACTCCGACACAGACAAAATCTCCTTTCACCCGTACCTCCCGTATAAAGACCTCTTAGGCTTTGCAATCCTCCTTATTGCCCTCGCCGCCCTAGCATTATTTTCCCCCAACCTCTTGGGCGACCCCGACAATTTCACCCCCGCCAACCCCCTAGTTACCCCTCCCCACATCAAGCCCGAATGATATTTCCTGTTTGCATACGCCATTCTCCGGTCAATTCCTAATAAACTGGGAGGTGTCTTGGCCTTACTATTTTCAATCCTTGTACTTATACTAGTCCCGATTCTTCACACATCAAAACAGCGAGGCCTAGCTTTCCGACCTCTCACCCAGTTTCTATTTTGAACCCTTATTGCAAACCTCGCCATCCTTACCTGAATCGGCGGCATGCCCGTTGAACACCCCTTTATCATCATCGGCCAAGTCGCCTCCCTCCTATATTTCTTCCTTTTCCTAGTACTATTCCCCGTAGCCGGCCATCTCGAGAACCAAGTACTCGAATGGAAATGCACTAGTAGCTCAGCTTCAGAGCCCCGGCCTTGTAAGCCGACCGCCGGAGGTTAAAATCCTCCCTACTGCTCAAAGAGAGGAGATTCTAACTCCCACCCTTAACTCCCAAAGCTAAGATTCTGAGCTAAACTACTCTTTGTAGCAACATTTACATATATGTTTTTCAAGACATATATGTATTAACACCATTCATTTATATTAACCATATCAATGGCATTCAAGGACATATATGTTTTATCAACATATCTAGGCTTTCAGCATTCATATAACACCATAATAACGAAGATTTCCATAAACCAATAGGGATATAAGTATCACTCTGAAATAAAGACAGGCGAAACTTAAGACCGAACACTTACCTTTATGAGTTAAGTTATACCAAGTACGCACCATCTCGTTAACACTCACAATTTTAATGTAGTAAGAACCGACCAACGAATGATTTCTTAATGCATACTCTTATTGAAGGTGAGGGACAACTATTGTGGGGGTTTCACACAGTGAATTATTCCTGGCATTTGGTTCCTACTTCAGGGCCATTGCTTGATGTTATTCCTCATACTTTCATCGACGCTGACATAAGTTAATGGTGGAGTACATCCCCGAGATAACCCACCATGCCGAGCGTTCTCTCTAGCGGGCGGCTGGTTCTTTTTTTTGGTTTCCTTTCACTTGGCATTTCACAGTGCACACGGGAATAGCTGACAAGGTATGAGCATTTTCCTTGCGAGTAAGAATATGTATGAATGGTGAAAAGACATATTACAAGAACCACATTAAACAATATCAAGAGCATAAAGTGTGTGTATCACTCCCAAGATATCTATTATCGCCCCTGGGGTTTTTGCGCGTTAAACCCCCCTACCCCCCTATACTCCCGGGATCACTATTACTCCTGAAAACCCCCCGTAAACAGGAAAACCCCGAGTAGTACATTTTGTAGTTAAAAGTGTATCTATTTACATTATTATAATAATGCATGTA